GGAAGGTATTATTCTATGTGAGTTCTTGTGGGTTTATATAACACATAAACACATGTAAATACGTGCTTTTATGAAAAAAATTTTTAAAAAGGATTGGTTTTAAAGTTATAGGGGGTTTTAGCTTAATAGTGTGGTAAACCCATACGAAGTGCGGGACACATAAGCACATATGTATATATATATACATACGTGCTTTTATGAGAAAAATTTTTAAAAAGGATTGGTTTTAAAGTTACAGGGGGTTTTAGCTTATAGTGTGGTAAACCCATACGAAGTGCGGGACACATAAGCACATATGTATATATATACATACGTGCTTTTATGAGAAAAATTTTTAAAAAGGATTGGTTTTAAAGTTACAGGGGGTTTTAGCTTAATAGTGTGGTAAACCCATACGAAGTGCGGGACACATAAGCACATATGTATATATATACATACGTGCTTTTATGAGAAAAATTTTTAAAAAGGATTGGTTTTAAAGTTACAGGGGGTTTTAGCTTATAGTGTGGTAAACCCATACGAAGTGCGGGACACATAAGCACATATGTATATATATACGTGTTTTATGAGAAAATTTTTAAAAAGGATTGGTTTTAAAGTTATAAGGGTTTTAGCTTAATAGTGTGGTAAACCCGTGCGAAGTGCGGGACACATAAGCACATATGTATGTATATATACGTGTTTTTATGAGAAAAATTTTTAAAAAGGATTGGTTTTAAAGTTACAGGGGGTTTTAGCTTATAGTGTGGTAAACCCATACGAAGTGCGGGACACATAAGCACATATGTATATATATATATACGTGTTTTTATGAGAAAATTTTTAAAAAGGATTGGTTTTAAAGTTATAAGGGTTTTAGCTTAATAGTGTGGTAAACCCGTGCGAAGTGCGGGACACATAAGCACATATGTATGTATATATACGTGTTTTTATGAGAAAAATTTTTAAAAAGGATTGGTTTTAAAGTTATAAGGGTTTTAGCTTAATAGTGTGGTAAACCCGTGCGAAGTGTGGGACACATAAGCACATATGTATATATATATATACGTGTTTTTATGAGAAAATTTTTAAAAAGGATTGGTTTTAAAGTTATAAGGGTTTTAGCTTAATAGTGTGGTAAACCCGTGCGAAGTGCGGGACACATAAGCACATGTATATATATATACGTGTTTTTATGAGAAAAATTTTTAAAAGGGGTTGGTTTTAAAGTTACAGGGGTTTTAGCTTAATAGTGTGGTAAACCGGCATGAAATGTGGGTTATATTACATTTATGAGGGGGAGATTAAAATTTTGTAAGAATTTAAGGTTGCATTGGTGGGTTTTGGGTATAGGGGAAATTCATGAAACTAGCTAGTAGACAGTTGAGTAGATCAGCTTTTGAATGCTACGATAGGCTCCGATAGAAAAATCGAAAAGTACTCTTGGTTCCGGGGGGTTACAAGAGAAAACTACGATAAAATCTGTTGGGGGGGGAGGGGGGGGGTTGCCTAAAATCCAATGGGGCAGATAGGCGGCGCTCAGAACAAAAAAAGTTGTTTGTTGGGGAGTTTCAAAGATCGGGTTTTTAGCAAATTCTGATTACTGGACTTCCGGGGGGAAAAACAGGAATAATGGTAAATTAGGACCGATGCAAATATTGCTATGTCTAATAAGCATTCATTTATGGGTTATCATATCTTTATGCCAGATGAACCACGCTTGCATGAAGTAGGACCACCTTAGTTAATGTGCCATTACCCCACTGAGAGATGCCAGGTGAAAGGTTTTTAAAAAAAAAAACACCGATGCTTGTTAGTGCAGGGAGGCCTGAATTAAGGAGCAAAAGGGACCAGACCGCATAGGAGGGATGCTCTTTAGAAACCAGTTAAACCCGATTAACCAAGATGAGTCCATAGATTCACATCCGTCAGATGCTTTTTAAAAGGTGAGGAAGGCCACTCTTATTTTAGGTCCATTAGAATGTACCGACTCCCAAGCCCTTGATGTCATGTAGGCCACATTAAGGTACGAATGGGGAATAAACAAAGTGTTCATGGTGAATTTCCAGGATAATGCGGGGCAATATTCATGTTTAAATGCATTCTGTGAGCATTATAAGTTAAATGTTTAATGTAGAAGGCCATGGTAAGTTATTATGAAAGGTTAATTATAATGATATGATTGATGGCTGGGATAGAGAAGGCACAATTTAACACTAGGATACTTGATATAATTGGGTTAAATTTGACTTGCTTTAATGTTGATGAATAGTTAGTTGACTTTTTTCATTCTATTTGATCTTAAAAATTCAAGTTTTTTATTTGATGTTTGGCTCAATAAATAAATAGTGTGTCTTTAATCATTAATGTATAGATTAATGTAAGTGGGTAATTAATTTTTTAAGGATATTCATGTTCTGTATTAATGATGAAGGCTCTTACTTCATTTTAGTCTTTTATTCATTAAATATTAACCCGCCTTCGTGAAACGTAATTGTATATGCGTTATTGTTTAATTCTTTTATTTTGTATGTTACTCTTAATATGTCATATAATTCTTTAGTTGGGGTAAAGATATGCATGGGGTAAGTAAATGAATGCTCTATTATACATAGTATGTACTATATCATACATATATTAGGGTAAAGATATGCATGGGGTAAGTAAATGAATGCTCTATTATACATAGTATGTATTATATCATACATATATTTAGGGTAAAGATATGCATGGGGTAAGTAAATGAATGCTCTATTATACATAGTATGTACTATATCATACCCGTATATTTTATGTAACGTTACAGGAATGTTGTAAATAGTGATTTATTGAAATATAAGATCAAGATTTATAAATATTTGGTAAGATAGAATGTATTAGGGTAAAGATATGCATGGGGTAAGTAAATGAATGCTCTATTATACATAGTATGTACTATATCATACCGTATATTTTATGTAACGTTACAGGAATGTTGTAAATAGTGATTTATTGAAATATAAGATCAAGATTTATAAATATTTGGTAAGATAGAATGTATTAGGGTAAAGATATGCATGGGGTAAGTAAATGAATGCTCTATTATACATAGTATGTACTATATCATACCGTATATTTTATGTAACGTTACAGGAATGTTGTAAATAGTGATTTATTGAAATATAAGATCAAGATTTATAAATATTTGGTAAGATAGAATGCAGGGCTTGTGCAAGAGGTTTTTCAACTGCCCTAAAAATTTAATTGAGCTGCTCTATTATACATAGTATGTACTATATCATACCGTATATTTTATGCAACGCTACAGGAATGTTGTAAATAGTGATTTATTGAAATATAAGATCAAGATTTATAAATATTTGGTAAGATAGAGTGCAGGGCTTGTGCAAGAGGTTTTTCAACTGCCCTAAAAATTTAATCGAGCTAGCTTGTTTTCTAGAATCCCCAAGGTTGGGATAAGAATAATGAAAATGCAGAAGTAAATAACTGATGCTAATTGCCCAATTATAATAAAGGGGTCTTCTACTGGTTGGCCTCCAATTCATGTTAGAATTATTGTGTTGGCTACTAAGGTCCAAAACAATAATTTGGCTAAAGGTCGGAAGGCGGTGGTTCGTTGGTTAGATGTGTGAAGGATGGGTATTAGGAAGAGGATTATGATGGAAAATAGAAGGGCGAGGACGCCTCCCAGTTTATTTGGAATGGAGCGAAGAATTGCGTAAGCAAATAGAAAGTATCACTCAGGCTTAATGTGGGGAGGGGTTACTAATGGGTTGGCGGGGGTGAAGTTATCTGGGTCTCCTAGGATGTTGGGGGCGAAGGTGGATAGAGCTGCTAGCAAAGCTAGGAGAAGTGCGAAGCCAAATGCGTCTTTATACGAGTAGTAGGCGTGGAAAGGGATTTTGTCTGGGTTAGAATTTAACCCTGTTGGGTTAGACGATCCTGTTTGATGAAGAAAGAGGAGGTGGATTATTGATGCCCCTGCAATAATGAAAGGTAAAATAAAGTGGAATGTGAAAAATCGGGTTAATGTGGCATTGTCAACCGAAAAGCCCCCTCAAATTCATTGAACAAGTTCAGTTCCAATATATGGGGCAGCTGAAAGAAGGTTAGTAATAACTGTGGCTCCTCAGAAGGATATTTGACCTCATGGGAGAACATAACCAACAAAGGCTGTGGCTATAACAAGGAAAAGAAGAATAACTCCAATATTTCATGTTTCTTTAAATAAAAAGGACCCGTAATAAATTCCTCGGCCAATGTGGAGATAAATGCAGATGAAGAAGAATGAGGCGCCATTTGCATGAATATTGCGTAAAAGTCAGCCGTTATTCACGTCTCGACAAATATGAGCTACGGACGAGAAAGCTAGTGAGGTGTCGGCTGTATAATGCATGGCTAAGAATAGGCCGGTAGCGATTTGTAAAATAAGACAGACTCCTAAAAGTGAGCCGTAATTCCATCATGATGATAAATTAGATGGTGCTGGCAGGTCAATGAAGGATGAATTAACGATTTTTAGTATGGGGTGGGTTTTGCGTAAAATAGGGGCCATTAGTTCTTGTAGTTGAATACAACAATAGCTTTTCAGGCTATGAGTCTAGGTTAAAATCCTTGCAGGAATTATGATATTTATGTTTGAAGTGGGTTTGGTGGCTGGGTTTCTTGCTGTAGCTTCAAACCCTTCTCCTTATTATGCTGCCTTGGGTTTAGTTGTTTCTGCAGGGGTGGGGTGTTTAATTTTAATGTATGGTGGTGCCTCTTTTTTATCGTTAGTTTTGTTTTTAGTTTATTTGGGTGGAATAATGGTAGTTTTTGCTTATTCAGCGGCTTTAGTTGCTGAACCCTACCCGGAGGCTTGGGGAAGTGTAGGTGTTATCGTGTATTTAGTAGGTTATTTAGTGTTATTGGGTCTGTGATGAATAATTGGAGGGGGTTCAAGTGAGATGTGTGCAGAGGTTTATGGGGCGGATGCATATGTAGGGGATTGATTTGGGGTTTCAATATTGTTTTCTTGAGGAGGGGGGTTATTATTAATTGGGGGGTGAGCTTTACTATTAACATTATTTGCTGTGTTGGAGGTAGTTCGGGGCCATTATGGTGGGGTCTTACGAGCTGTAAGGTAATTAGACAGATTAGAGTGGAGAAGATAAAGATAGATAAATAAACTTTAATAAGTCCTTGTTGAATTTCTTGATTTTTTGTAATTGGGGGCAGTTGTAATTCGGCCAAGCCTTTTGGTCCAATTTTTTCAAGCCAGAGGGTATCAATAAGGTGGGATGATGTTCGTAAGCTAAAATTTAGTGCTGATGATGGGATGAGTCGATGAAGTGTAGTTGGATAGAAGGCAGTATTCATGGATTTTGATAAGTTAGATGTTTTGGGGGCTTTGGTTCATGAGATAGAAGCTAGATCTAAGGCAATAATAAAGCCTAAAATGGATACAATGAGGGCTGTTAGTTTAAGGTGAGAGGGCATAGTTATAATTATAGGGGAGGTTGGAGTAATAATTTGGTTAATAATTAAGCCTGCAATTACGCTTCCGAAAGCCAATCGTTTAATTGGATTAATAATTGTAGGATTATTTTCATTAATAGTTACTACAACATTGAATCGAGGATGTATCATGGATGCGAAGTAAATAACTCGGAGGCTATAAACGGCTGTAAATGATGTGGCAATGATAGTAAGTGCTAATGCTCAGGCATTAACGGCAGAAGTGTTGATGGCTTCAATAATAGCGTCTTTTGAAAAAAATCCTGCTAAATAAGGTGTTCCTATAAGAGCTAAGCTTCCTACAGAGACGCATGAGGTGGTGAATGGTAGGGTTTTTTGTAGTCCTCCTATTTTTCGAATGTCTTGTTCATCATTTAGATTATGAATAATTGATCCAGAGCATAAGAAGAGTATGGCTTTAAAAAAGGCGTGAGTGCAGATATGAAAGAAAGCTAAGTGGGGTATATTTAAGCCGATTGCTACCACTATTAATCCAAGTTGGCTTGATGTTGAATAAGCAATAATTTTTTTAATATCATTTTGTGTTAGAGCGCAGGTTGCTGCAAATGCTGTAGAGATTGCCCCTAGGCAGAGGCAAGTGGTTAGGGCTGTTTGGTTAAACTCAATTATTGGATGGATTCGGATGAGTAGAAATACGCCTGCAACTACTATTGTGCTTGAGTGAAGTAGGGCTGAAACGGGCGTAGGGCCTTCTATAGCTGATGCCAGTCAGGGATGAAGTCCGAATTGGGCTGATTTGCTTGCTGCAGCGATGATAAAGGCTAAGAGTAGAGGGGTAGAGTGACTTATAGAGAAAATAAAATTTAAATCAACTGAGTCATAGGATAGAATTAGTCAAAATAGGGCAAAAAGAAAGCCGATATCCCCAATTCGGTTATAGAGGACTGCTTGCAGGGCAGCGGCTCCTGCATTGCTTCGGGTAAAATATCAGCCAATTAGAAGATACGATATGATACCTACTCCTTCTCAGCCAATAAAAAGCATTAAAAAGTTTCCAGCAGATACCAGAAGTATTATAGCTAATAAGAAGATTAGAAGATATTTAAAAAATAGTTGAATTTTGGCATCATTATGTATATATCAAAGGGAGTATTCTACAATGCTTCATGTCACTATTAGTGCAATAGGAATAAAAATGATTGAGTAGTGGTCTAGTTGAATTGTAATACTAAAAGGAGTTGAAAGAATATTAAATCATTTTCATGAGATTGATATTGTTTCTGCGGTTTCATTAATTATTAATAAGAGGGGGATGGTGGAAATAAAGAATGCTGTTTTTACGGCGGTTTTTGTCTTGTAGTGAAAATTGCTAGAATTGGGGTCTAGAAGGGGAATAATAAGAACAAGCATACTTAGAATGTAGGATGAGAGGGGTGCTATAAGCAGATTCATGGCTTTTACGGAAATTTAATTCAGTAGGAGCAAGTCGAGTTTGCTACGGAGTCGAACCATAGAAGTAAGTAATTAGCAGTTCTTGCTTATCCCATCATACTCGGTGAATAGAGGGGAATTAACCCTCATTTCTAAAATCACAAGCTAGGGTTTTTGTTAAACTATATTCACTTAAAATAAAAGGCTTGGTTTAATGGTCAGGAGTAAAGCTGGAATAACATGAAGGGCTAGTAAGATGTGTTCACGTGTTTGAATGGGGGGTATAAATTTGATATGAACTGGTGGGTACTCTCGTTGGGTAGACCAGAATATATAGAGGGAGTAAGATGTGGTAAATAAAATACTAATGCCTATAATAATTAATGTGAAGTTTGATCATTGGAAAAGAGATGAGAGGATAGATATTTCTCCGATGAAGTTGGGGGACGGAGGAAGAGCTATATTTAGTAATGCGGCCATGAGTCATCAGGCGGCAGATAAGGGGAGAATAATTTGGCTTCCTTGCAGAATAATCAGTGTTCGAGTGTGTGTTCGTTCGTACGAGGTGTTTGCAAGGCAGAAGAGGGCTGATGATACTAAGCCGTGGGAAATCATTAAAATTAGGGATCCAGCAATGCTTCATTCAGTTTTAAGGAAAGAGGCTGCGATAACTAATCCTATGTGGCTAACTGAAGAGAAGGCGATTAGGGATTTTAAGTCTGTTTGTCGAGAGCAGAGGGCTGCTGATAGGAGAACTCCAAATATTGAAAAAATAATTAATGGGGCTGCTGCATCAAGAAAAGAGTCATTAATTATGGCACTAATTCGAAGAATTCCATATCCCCCTAGTTTTAGTAAGGTTCCGGCTAAGATTATAGAGCCTGCAATTGGGGCTTCGACATGTGCCTTAGGTAATCAAAGATGAACGCCATATAGAGGTATTTTAACTAAAAAGGCTGTGAAGCAGGCGGCTCATCATGCTAATATGCAGGCTGATGGATGAAGTTCTTTTATAGAGTCCTTAATTAGGGAAATTGATAGTGTCCCAAATGTTTCGTGGAAAAATAATAAGGCAGTTAGCAAAGCTATAGATCCAAACAAGGTGTAGAAGAGTAAATATGTGCCAGCTAGCATACGTTCTTTTTGGGCACCTCATCGGGTGATAATAATTAGTGTGGGAATTATAGTAGATTCAAATAAAATGAAAAACAATATTATATTGTCTGCTAGAAATGCTAGGAGGGTTGTAGCTTGAAGAATAATAATTGTGAAAATGTATGCTCGTTGTCGTGAAATGGGTTCTTTTGATAATTTGCTTTGGCTAGCTAGAAGAGTGGGGGCTGTTAGTCAACAGGTTAAGATTAGGAGAGGGGATGAGATTTGATCAATTGTAAAATAAGAGTTTAGGAAGAGAGAATTGTTTTGAATGCAAAACCAAACTATTGATGCGATAGCAATAATTAAGGATTGGGCTGTAATAACTTCCCACAACCGCTTAGCAGGGACTAATCATGTTGAAAGAAGCAGAATAAGTAGAGAGGCGGAAATGATTAGCATTGTAGGAGATTTAGTGAGTTTAAGTTGTCTGTGCCATGGGTTCGCGCAGTGGCAATTATTAAAGCTAGTCCGATTCCGGCTTCGCATGCAGAGAGGGTAAGTATAATAATTGGGTACATTATGGGTGAAATCAAATAAAACTTTAAGGCTCATAGACCAAGGGCGATGAAGATGGAAAGTATTATGCTTTCCAGACAGAGTATGGATGATAAGAGGGGGGCTCGGTGAAGTGAGAGTCCTAGAAGTCCTAGAAAGAATGTGGAAGAAAATAGTCAGGATTCGTGTGTTATGTTCATAGAGGAAATATGGGGTTAAACCATAATCTGCTGAGCCGAAATCAGCTGTCTTTTTAGACTATTCCCTCACTCTGCCCATTCGAGTCCTCCTTGAGCTCATTCATAAATGAAGCCGAGGGTTAGAAGAAGAAGAATTACTGATGATCAAAAAATTACTAGAAGAGGGTGGTCAAATTGAGCTGCTCAGGGTGTTGGGAGAAGCAAAGCAATTTCTAAATCAAAAAGAAGAAATAGAATAGCGACTAAAAAAAATCGCATAGAATAGGGGAGTCGTGCAGAGCCGAGTGGGTCAAATCCGCATTCGTATGGGGATAATTTTTCTGAATCAGGGCTTAATGAAGGGAGTCAGAAGCTAATAAAAGCTAGGATTAATGATAAAATAAGAGCAATTAAGACGTAGGGGGTCACTACTTTCTCTTGGAGTTTAACCAAGGCTGGGTAATTGGAAGTCACTTGTACTAGTTATACTAAGAAAGTTATGAGCCTCATCAATAAATTGAGACATAAAGGAAAAGTCAAACAACATCTACAAAGTGTCAATATCATGCAGCTGCTTCAAATCCAAAGTGGTGTTGGGTAGTGAAGTGAAAATTAATTTGTCGTAGAAGGCATGTAAGTAAAAATAGTGACCCAATAATAACGTGAAGGCCGTGAAATCCAGTTGCTACAAAGAATGTTGATCCATAAATGCCGTCAGCGATTGTAAAGGGGGCTTCATAATATTCCATAGCTTGAAGGGCTGTAAAGTACAAGCCTAGGGCAATGGTTAGGGCTAAGGATTGAATAGCTTCTTTTCGGTCGCCTTGCATGATGCTATGATGGGCTCATGTAACTGATACCCCAGAGGCGAGAAGGACTGCAGTATTAAGAAGAGGGACTTCAAATGGGTTAAGAGGTGAGATTCCCGTTGGGGGTCAGCATTCCCCAATTTCATAAGATGGTGCTAGGCTAGCATTGTAGAATGCTCAGAAGAAGCCAATAAAGAAGAATACTTCAGATGTGATAAATAGAATCATGCCGTAACGTAGGCCTTTTTGTACTGGAATTGTGTGATGGCCCTGAAATGTTCCTTCTCGAACAATATCCCGTCATCACTGGTATATAGTAAGGAGTATAAGTGCAAGACCTGAGGTCAGAATTAAGACTGTGTTATAGTGAAATCATATGGCTAGGCCAGTTGTTAATATGAATGCTGCTGTTGCTCCTGTGAGTGGTCAGGGGCTAGGGTCGACTATGTGGAAAGCATGAGCTTGGTGTGCCATTAAGTATTTTCTTGAAGGTAGAGGCTTAGCAGAAGGACAAAGACGTAAGCTTGGATTATTGCAACTGCAATTTCAAGCATAGTCAGAAGAAGGAGAGTAATAAAGGTGAGGGCTGAAACAATTGGAGAGGAAAATAGTAAGGCTAATGTAGCTGAGGAGATAAGTTGGATGAGAAGGTGGCCAGCAGTTAAATTGGCTGTAAGTCGGACACCGAGGGCTATTGGACGAATAAATAGGCTAATAGTTTCAATGATAATGAGAATAGGGATTAGGGGTGTGGGGGTTCCCTCAGGGAGGAAGTGGCCTAAGGATGCAGTTAGTTGATTCCGAAATCCAATTGCAACTGTTGCAAGTCATAAGGGGACAGCTAATCCTAAATTTAATGATAGTTGGGTTGTAGGGGTGAAAGTATAAGGAAGGAGCCCTAAGAGATTTATACCAAGAAGAAAAATCATAAGGGAGGTCAAAATTAAGGCTCACTTGTGGCCGGGGATATTAAGTGGGGAAAAAATTTGTTTAGTAAAAGTTTTTACAAATCATGTTTGAATAGTTACGACACGATTAGTTAACCAACGGTTGCAAGGGGTGGGGAATAAAAGTCAAGGGGCTAAGAGGGCGATGAAAATCAGTGGTAATCCAAACAGGTTAGGGGAGGCAAATTGGCTAAATAGATTTAAGATCATGGTCAAGATCAGGATTTGCTTAGACCTTTATAAGTTTTATGGGCGGGGTCATTTAGATTAGTATATTTAGAAACTTTAATGGGTGAGAATGCAAGGAAAATAAGTCATGATACAAATAAAATTGAAAATCATGGTATAGGGTCTAGTTGTGGCATTCACTAAGGGTGGTTGGAAGTCACCTGTCTACAGCTTAAAAGGCTGTCGCTTGGTCCTATAGCTTCTTAATGAGGCGGTTTCTGAGGCAGAGGATCAGTCTAGAAATTCTTTAATAGGTAAAGATTCAACAACAATAGGTATGAAGCTATGATTTGCGCCGCAAATCTCTGAACATTGTCCGTAGTATACACCTGGGCGAGAGACGAGGAAAGAAGCTTCACTAAGTCGACCTGGGATGGCGTCAGTTTTGACTCCTAGGGAGGGGACTGCTCATGAGTGAAGCACGTCATCTGCTGTAATTAGAGTTCGGGTTGCCATTCCAACAGGGGTAACTATTCGATTATCTACTTCTAGGAGGCGGAATTGGCCTGGTGAAAGATCTTTAGTGGAGACTATATAAGAGTCAAAATTTAAATCAGTGAAGTCGGAATATTCATAACTTCAGTATCATTGGTGGCCGATGGCTTTGACGGTAATGTCTGGATTGCTTATTTCGTCTATTAGATAAAGAATTCGCAAAGAAGGGAGAGCAATTACAATAAGAATAATAGCTGGTATAATAGTTCATACTATTTCAATTTCTTGGGCATCAATGGTGTTAGTATTAGATAATTTGGTGCTTATTAGGGTAGTAATGATATATAAGACTAAAGCGCTAATTAAAAAGACGGCTATTAGTGCATGATCGTGGAAGTGAAGAAGTTCTTCTATGATAGGAGAAGCTGCATCTTGGAAACCTAGCTGAAGTGGGTGGGCCATTAGAGGTGTATGGGGGTTTAACCCATTATTTCATCTTGACAAGGTGATGTTATAAGTTAACTAACTCCTCAAAGAAAGTGACAGAGTGGTTATGTACCTGGCTTGAAACCAGTGGATGGGGGTTCAATTCCCTCCTTTCTCGACCTGTTATTTTGGGAGAAGGTAGACTCTTCGTATGTGTGGTAGTGCGGAGGGTATCCGTGGAGTCATTCTACGTTTGTTGAAGTTATTTCCACAGAGGACAATACGCGTTTAGAAGAAAAAGCTTCCCAGATAATGAACATTATAATGATTACAGCAACTAGGGAGATTAGAGATCCGATAGATGAGACTGTGTTTCACAGAGTATATGCATCTGGGTAGTCGGAGTATCGGCGTGGTATCCCGGCTAAGCCCAGGAAATGTTGTGGGAAGAATGTTAGATTTACTCCAGTGAACATAACTCCAAATTGGATTTTTGCTCAAGTTTTATGAAGGGTGAATCCTGTAAATAGCGGAAATCAGTGAACAAATCCTGCTATAATTGCGAATACCGCGCCTATAGAAAGGACATAATGAAAGTGGGCTACAACATAGTAGGTGTCATGTAAAACAATGTCCAGAGATGAATTAGCTAAAACAATTCCTGTTAAGCCGCCTACTGTAAATAAGAAAATAAAGCCCAGAGCTCATAGCATAGCAGCGTCTCATTTAATAATTCCTCCATGTATTGTAGCCAGTCAGCTAAATACTTTTACCCCTGTCGGGATGGCAATAATTATAGTGGCAGAGGTGAAGTAGGCTCGGGTGTCTACGTTTAAGTCAGTTGTAAATATATGATGTGCTCAGACGATGAAGCCTAGAAGTCCAATAGATATCATAGCTCATACTATTCCTATATAGCCAAAGGGCTCCTTTTTACTTGAGTAAAATGTTACTACATGAGAAATAATGCCGAACCCAGGGAGAATAAGAATGTAAACTTCTGGGTGGCCAAAGAATCAGAACAGGTGTTGATACAGAACGGGGTCTCCTCCCCCTGCCGGGTCAAAAAATGTTGTGTTTAGATTTCGATCAGTAAGTAGTATGGTAATTCCTGCTGCTAGGACTGGAAGAGATAAGAGAAGTAGGACAGCAGTAATGAGAACAGATCACACAAATAGGGGTGTTTGGTATTGTGTCATCGATGGGGGTTTTATATTCAGAATCGTAGTAATAAAATTAATAGCCCCTAAAATTGAGGAAACACCTGCTAGGTGAAGTGAGAAGATAGTCAAATCGACTGATGGTCCAGCGTGGGCTAAATTTCCGGCAAGCGGAGGGTATACAGTTCATCCTGTTCCAGCTCCTGCTTCGACCCCGGCTGACGCTAAAAGGAGAAGAAAAGATGGGGGGAGGAGTCAAAAGCTTATGTTATTTATTCGGGGGAAGGCTATATCAGGTGCTCCAATTATTAAGGGGACTAATCAATTACCGAACCCCCCGATTAAGATGGGTATCACTATGAAGAAGATTATGACAAAGGCATGGGCTGTGACGATAACATTATAAATTTGATCATCGCCTAAAAGTGAGCCAGGTTGGCTGAGCTCTGCTCGGATTAGAAGGCTTAGGGCAGTGCCGACCATTCCAGCTCAAGCCCCAAATACAAGGTATAGAGTACCGATATCTTTATGATTGGTAGAAAATAATCAACGGGTAATTATCACAGGTAAAATGGCCGAATGTTAGGCGGCGGGTTGTAGCCCCGATGACGTAGGTTAAATTCCTACTTTTACCAGGCTCTGGGGTGTTACACATGAGATTGCAAACCTCAAGAAGCAGGATAGACCCTGCCGGGGCTTCTCCCATTTTTTAAAAATTGGGAGAAGTAGAATGAAGCTCGCTGGATAGAGCGTTTAGCTGTTAACTAAAATGTTACGGGATCAAGGCCCGTCTTTCTAGGAGGCTTTATCTTAATTAAAGTATCTGATTTGCATTCAGAAGATATAGGTTAGTGTCCTATAAGTCTTACAGAAACTAGAAGAATTTAACTTCTACTAAGGGCTTTGAAGGCCCTTGGTCTTAATTAGCCTAAGTTTCTGGAAGTTCTAATAAGAATTATAATTGTTGGTGTAATGGGGAGAAGAAGAAGTGAGAGGGAAATAGGTGTAGCTATTATATTATTTTTATTGAAAAATCATTGGTAAGTAGAGTTGGATAAGTTGGGGGCTAACGTTAAGGATATAGTGTATGTGAGTCGAAGGTAAAAGAATAGGCTTAAAAGAGTAGATAGAAGAATTACGAGAGCAAATATGATTAAGTCTTGCTTGATTATTTCTTGGGCAATAAGTCACTTTGGAATAAATCCGGTTAGTGGGGGAAGGCCGCTAAGGGAGAGGAGGGAGAGAAGGGATAAGGCTGATAGGGTGGGGGATTTAGATCATGCGGTTGATAGTTCATAAACATTTTTTGTATTAAGTGATATAAAAGTTATAAAAAGAGTTAATGTTATAAGAATATATAGGAGAAAGTTTATTAGTGTTAATTGAGGCGAAATTTTGAGAATTGCGACTATTCATCCAAGGTGAGCAATAGAGGAAAATGCTAGAACTTTACGGATTTGAGTTTGATTAATGCCTCCTCAACCTCCTACTATAGTAGAGAGTAGGCCTAGAATTAGTATAAGATTTAGATTTACAGATTGAGATAACTGAATGAGCAGGGCTATTGGGGCGATTTTTTGTCATGTGGATAAAATTAGTCCTGTTTGAAGGGTAAGTCCTTGGAGGACTTCTGGAAGTCAGAAGTGAAATGGAGCAATGCCTAATTTCATGCATAGGGCAATTGATAATAAAATTGAAGGGGTAGCGTTAATTTGAGTATTGATAGCTCACTCACCTGTGAGTCAAGCATTAATTGTACTTGCGAACAAAATTAGGGCTGATGCTGCTGCTTGAGTTAGGAAGTATTTTGTTGCGGCTTCAATGGCTCGTGGGTGTGGGGTTTTGGTTATTAGGGGGATAACAGCTAACGTATTAATTTCAAGGCCAATTCAGGCTAGGATTCAGTGATAGCTTGATAACGTAGTAATAGTGCCAAGTGCTAGGCTAGAAATAATAATGTATAGGGCAAAGGGGTTAATTAGTAAAGGAGGGGGTTTAACCAACATGTTTGGGGTATGGGCCCAAAAGCTTATTTAGCTGACTTTACTAGAGAGTGGTAAAATGGAATTACATAGAGTTTTGATCTCTCAGTTATAGGTTCAATTCCTATCTCTCTAAGGAAGTGAGGGGGTTTGAACCCCTATAGTCCTCCCTATCAAGGAGGTCCTTATCTTTCAGGCACGCTTCCATGCTACTGGTGGGGTAATTAAGATAGAAATTGGGAATGCAATATACCAAATAGTCAAAGCTAGGGTAAGTGGGAGGAAGTTTTTTCATACTAAGTGTATGAGTTGGTCATATCGAAAACGTGGATATGAGGCTCGTACTCAGAGGAATACTATAGATAGTAGGGCAGCTTTAGTTATAAGGGAAGTTGTAGTTAAAGGTAAAGATAAAATAGTAGAAGAACCTAAAAAAATAATGGTAGAGATTGTGTTTATTATGAGAATATTAGCGTATTCTGCAAGGAAGAAGAGGGCAAATGGACCTCCAGCGTATTCTACATTAAAGCCTGATACGAGTTCTGACTCTCCTTCAGTTAAATCGAAGGGCGCTCGATTTGTTTCGGCTAAAGTTGAGACGTATCATATTATGGCGAGAGGTCATATAGGAATAATAAGTCAAATTGGTTCCTGAGTAATATTGAAGTTTTGAAGTGTGAAGTTTCCGGACAGAAGAATTGTGCAAAGGAGGATTAAGGCTAGGGTGACTTCATAGGAGATAGTTTGTGCAACTGCTCGCAATGCGCCAATTAGAGCATATTTGGAATTTGAAGCTCAACCTGATCCTAGGATGGAGTACACCATCAAGCTTGATAGGGCTAGAATAAATAGGACTCCTAGATTTATATCACAGAGCGGGATTGGTATTGGAAGTGGGGTTCAGATGATTATAGCTAAGGCTAGGGCAAGGGTGGGGGCTAGAAGAAATAAGGTTTGAGATGAGTTTGATGGTCGAATGGGTTCTTTAATAAAAAGTTTTACGCCATCAGCGATTGGTTGAAGAAGGCCTGTTGGTCCAACTACGTTGGGGCCTTTACGGTGTTGCATATAACCAAGTACTTTTCGCTCAATTAAGGTAAGGAATGCAACTGCAAGAAGAATTGGAACAATATAGCATAGAGGTAGAATAAATGAGACGAGATTCAAAGTTAATGAGAGGATTTGAACCTCTATAGAAAGGGTTTAGGTCTTTTGCAATACCAGATTTTGCTACATTAACTGCTCTTGTCTAGAGCTTGAGTGGTAGGTTGAGTGTTTATTAAGTTTTAATCATAAATAATCAGGTATGGCTTGCATGGGGCATGGGCCATGTTTTTTCGGTCCTTTCGTACTAGAAAAAGCTCTTTATAGATAGAAACTGACCTGGATTACTCCGGTCTGAACTCAGATCACGTAGGGTTTTAATTGTTGAACAAACAAACCTTTAGTAGCGGCTGCACCACTGGGATACCCTGATCCAACATCGAGGTCGTAAACCCGCTTGTCGATAGGAGCTCTTAAAGCGGATTGCGCTGTTATCCCTAGGGTAACTTGGTTCATTGATCAATATATTGGGTCAATTAATGTCAATTTATTGGTGCTTAGAGTCGTAGCTCATAGCTCAGGGGTATATCCCCATTCAATACGGAGGTTATTTTTTACTCCGCGGTCACCCCAACCTAAAACTAATAATCAGGGGGCTAAATAAATATTAATTACTCTGAAGTAAATTTGTATAAAAGCAAGTGTTATTTAGTTTAAAGCTCCATAGGGTCTTCTCGTCTTATAGGTTTATCCCCGCTTCTTCACGGGGAGATTAGTTTTACTGATTAGAAAAAGGAGACAGTGTAACCTTCGTGGTGCCATTCATACTAGTCCTCATTTAAAGGACAAGTGATTACGCTACCTTCGCACGGTTAGGATACCGCGGCCGTTGAACAGAGTCACTGGGCAGGCTGGACCTCTTATATTTTATCAAGAGGCGATGTTTTTGGTAAACAGGCGAGGTTAATATTTGCCGAGTTCCTTCTTTTTCTTTCAATCTTACTTGAAATGCTCTTGTGTTAGGTTAACATGATTAAAATTAAATTTTTCTTGTGAGTTTATTAATTTGTTTGCATAAATGTTAAAAGTCAGTGGTGAGTCCTTTCTGATTTACACTTGCATTTAAGTGAAGTTCTACTTCTTGTTACTAGTTTTAACATAAAATATTCTATAGGATTATAGAAGTACTCAGTAGTGATGGAGGGTTCTGGGTTATCAGAGGTATTAGTAGATAGAAATAATGAAGCTTTGACGCTGTCTTAAAGGTGGCTGCTTTTAAGCCTACTTAATTATTGTTATTAATAATTACCCATCTTTGTAGGTTGTATCCTTTTTCAAATAGGCTGTACCTTATTTGAATTGCTCTAAAGTGATTTTATTGTTTGTATTTATTGCTTAAACTTTAGGTTGGACTAAAATCCTTTTCTTGAGTAACCAGCTATCACTAAGCTCGTTAGGTCTATCACCCCTACTTGAAGGTCTTCCCACTCTTTTGCAACAGAGACGGGTTTGCTCAGTAAGCTGCCTTGAAGTAGCTCGCTTAGTTTCGGGAAGTTAAACTATAGGTCATTTTGCTTAATTGGACTAGTTAAACCATGATGCAAAAGGTACGAGGTGAATTCTCTACTTTTTTGTGCTTAATATTTATTTCAGTTTTATTTCATCTTTCCCTTGCGGTACTATTTTTATAGCTCCAAATAATTTTTCAATCGCCTTTACTAAGATGAAAAAATGTTTTGATTAATGTCACTAGTTAATAAGATTCATTAGATTAATGGGGGCTAGATTTTTAGCTCAAAATAATCCGAGTTTAACAGATATTTTCTCGGTGTAAGCGAGATGCTTTGTTTAAGCTATATTTTGTTTCCAAGCACACCTTCCGGTACGCTTACCATGTTACGACTTGCCTCTTCTGTAGTGCTAAATTGAGTTATATACTATATTTTGGCTTTGAAGAGGGTGACGGGCGGTGTGTACACACCCCAGTGCCGGGTTAAAAAGAGCTCTATGATCTCTTTTTACTACTAAATCCGCCTTCTGACTAGATTTCATAGGTAGTCTTTCGTATGTTCTAAGTTAGAGAGTGTAGCCCATCTCTTTCCATTTCATTTACTGCACCTTGACCTGACGTATTGATGTAAAGACATTAAGCTCACTAGATATCGCTCACGAGGTAAGCTGACGACGGAGGTATACAGGCTGATTGGCTAAAAATGGTGAGGTTTAGCGGGGGTTATCGATTATAGGACAGGCTCCTCTAGGTGGATGTGGGGTACCGTCAAGTCCTTTGGGTTTTAAGCTTTGCTCGTAGTTCCCTGGCGATAAGGATGTAATTTAAAGTTTACGGCTGAGCATAGTGGGGTATCTAATCCCAGTTTGTGTCTCAGCTGTCGTGGGTTCAAGTTGAATTATATATAGTAACTTTCGTTTCTGAGTTTCTTAGGAACAAGCGTGTCACAGCTTAGTTAGAATATAACTATAGTGGGGAATAACTTTAATCACGCTTTACGCCGAAAGTAATCAATTTGAGCCTCGTGGTGTAACCGCGGCGGCTGGCACCATATTTGCCGGCCCTCTTTACTTTAACTGAGTCAAGCTGACGCTTATACTCAATGTTAATTACTGCTGAATTTCCATGTGGATGTGGCATAGCTAGGTGTCTTGGGCTAATAATTGTGCCTGATACCAGCTCCTTGTTTCAAGAAGAAGATTAAGGGCGTTCTCACAGGGGTGCGGAGACTTGCATGTATAAGTTAAGTAAAAAATGATTACAAGGTTAGGACCAAACCTTTATGTCTAAAGAACTTTTTAGGGTTCATCTTAGCATTTTCAGTGCTATGCTTTGATTAAGCTATTTAAACAGGATATAATTTAAATAGAATGCTAGCTTTGGGGGTTAGCTGTGGGAGTTAAATTCTCTCTGTCCTGAGCTTCAGGAAGATTTTATTCCTCATTCTTTGGTTTACAAGACCAATGCTTTGCTTAAGCTACTGGAGCAAGCTTTTACTTGGATTTGCACCAAGAGGTACTGGAGCCTAAGACCAGGGGAAGACTGTTTTCCTTTAAAAGC